TATTGTATATATATAAATATTTTAGATAATCTATTGTATTAATTATTAAATTAAATAGAATTAAATTCTTTTTTTTATAACTTAAATTATAACTGAAATTTTTAGTATTTTATTTATTAAACATATATATTATTTATTTATATTATCTTAATAATTGAAGTATTGTTATTTATATTATCTTAATAATTGGAGTATTTATTTATATTATCTTAATAATTGGAGTATTTATTTATATTATCTTAATAATTGGAGTATTTATTTATATTATCTTAATAATTGGAGTATTGTTATTTATATTATATTTATATTATCTTAATAATTGAAGTATTGTTATTTATATTATCTTAATAATTGGAGTATTTATTTATATTATCTTAATAATTGGAGTATTTATTTATATTATCTTAATAATTGGAGTATTTATTTATATTATCTTAATAATTGGAGTATTGTTATTTATATTATCTTAATATTGTATATATATAAATATTTTAGATAATCTATTGTATTAATTATTAAATTAAATAGAATTAAATTCTTTTTTTTATAACTTAAATTATAACTGAAATTTTTAGTATTTTATTTATTAAACATATATATTAAATAAGATGCCTGATAAAAGGGTTATTTTGATAGAATAAATTATGTATTATATACTCTTATTATACAATTTAGAATTTAACTAACCTTTAGAATTCAAAATTCTAAGTGCAACTTACACTAATGTATAAAATAAAAAAGATAAGCTAAATTAAGCTATTAGGTTCATACCCTAAATATAGGATTACCCTTCTTTTTAATTATAAAATTTAATAAAAAAAAAATATTTATTTTAATAATAATTTTATCAACCTTAATAGTTGTATGCTCATCAAAATGATTAAGAATATGAATAGGGATAGAAATCAATTTAATAAGAACCATTCCATTTATTTTTCAAAATAAAAGTAAAAATTCAAGAGAAAAAATTATAACTTACTTTTTAACTCAAGTAATAGCATCAATTTTAATATTAACATCTATTTTAACAATAAATATAAACCTTAATAATATAATTATTAAAATAATATTAACATTTAGAATAATAATTAAATTAGGAATACCTCCGTTTCATATATGAATACCTGAGATATTAAATAAAATTAATTGAATTACGCTAGGTATTATAATTACACTCCAAAAAATTAATCCATTAATTCTTACTAGACAAATTTTAGAAAATAACTTGTTATTACCTATAATTATAATTGTTTCATCATCAATTGGATCATTGTCGGGAATTAATCAATTAATGTTAAACAAAATTATAGTTTATTCATCAATTAATCATCTAAGTTGAATTATAATATGTATAATAACAGTTAATACATTATGAATTAAATATTTTATAGTATATTCAACAATTACATTAACACTATGCTATATATTTAACAAAATTATAATATTTTATATTAATCAGTTAAACATAAATTTACCAAACTTTACAAAATTAATTATTACAATAATAATATTAAATTTAGGAGGTATACCTCCTTTCCCAGGATTTTTTATTAAATGAATAACAATAGAATCAGTAATAATACTTAATTATATATATTTAACTCTAATTATTATATTATTTTGCTCTATAATTACATTATTATTTTATATACGAATATCATTATATTTAATGATATTATCATATTCAAAGCAAAAATTTAATATAATAACCAAAAAAATAAAATTATATACAATTATATTAATCAATTTAATATTACCCTTAACTATTTTAATGTAAAACCTTAAGTTAAATAAACTATTAACCTTCAAAGTTAAATATATATATATATAAATATAGGTTTTAGTGGTATAACCACACCTTTAAATTTGCAATTTAAAATCATATAATGAATATAAAACCTTGATAAGAGGTACAAGTACCATATATAAATTTACAATTTATAACCTAAAATTCAGCCATCTTATCATGATTAAATGAATATTCTCTACAAATCATAAAGACATTGGAACACTTTATTTTATTTTTGGAATCTGAGCAGGTATATTAGGTACATCTATAAGATGAATTATTCGGGTAGAACTAAGACAACCTGGCCCATTTATTGGAAATGATCAAATTTATAATGTTATTGTAACAGCACACGCTTTTATTATAATTTTTTTTATAGTTATACCAATTATAATTGGTGGATTCGGAAATTGACTTGTACCATTAATAATTGGAGCCCCTGACATAGCATTTCCTCGTATAAATAATATAAGATTTTGATTATTACCGCCTTCAATTACATTACTTATCATAAGAAGAATAGTAGAAAGAGGGGCTGGAACTGGATGAACAGTATATCCCCCTTTATCATCTAATATTTCACATATAGGACCATCTGTTGATATAGCAATTTTTTCATTACATTTAGCAGGTGTTTCTTCAATTCTTGGAGCAATTAACTTTATTACAACAGTAATAAACATACGACCAAAAGGTATATCTTTAGAAAAAACCCCATTATTTGTTTGATCCGTAATAATTACTGCTATTTTACTATTATTATCATTACCAGTTTTAGCTGGAGCAATTACTATATTATTAACAGACCGAAATTTTAATACTTCATTTTTTGACCCTTCAGGGGGAGGAGATCCTATTCTATACCAACATTTATTTTGATTTTTTGGTCACCCTGAAGTTTATATTTTAATTTTACCAGGATTTGGATTAATTTCTCATATAATTAGAAAAGAAAGAGGAAAAACAGAAACATTTGGTTCATTAGGGATAATCTATGCAATAATATCAATTGGTTTACTTGGATTTATTGTATGAGCACATCATATATTTACAGTAGGTATAGACGTAGATACACGAGCTTATTTTACATCAGCAACAATGATTATTGCAGTACCAACAGGTATTAAAATTTTTAGTTGACTTGCTACAATTCATGGAACTAAAATTAAATTTAATCCGACTACCCTATGATCATTAGGTTTTGTATTTTTATTTACAATTGGTGGTTTAACTGGAGTTATTTTAGCCAATTCATCAATTGATATTATTTTACATGACACTTATTATGTTGTTGCACACTTTCATTATGTATTATCAATAGGGGCAGTATTTGCTATTATAGGAAGATTTATTAATTGATACCCACTGATAACTGGATTAACTATAAATCCAAAATGATTAAAAATCCAATTCTTTACTATATTTTTAGGTGTTAATATAACATTTTTTCCCCAACATTTCTTGGGATTAAGAGGGATACCACGACGGTACTCTGATTATCCTGATTCATTCTTATCATGAAATATTATTTCATCCATAGGATCCACTATTTCAACAATTAGAATTATTATATTCCTATTTATCATTTGAGAAAGAATAATTTCTAAACGAAAAACTATATTCAATTTAGATATATCTTCAAGAATCGAGTGAATTCAAAATTATCCACCCAATGAACATTCTTATATAGAATTACCAATAATTTCAAATTAAATTTCTAATATGGCAGAATAGTGCAATGAATTTAAGATTCAAACATAAAGTAAATCTTTTATTAGAAATACCTATATGATCACAGATTAATCTTCAAGAAGCTAATTCACCTTTAATAGAACAATTAATCTTTTTCCACGATCACACTTTGATAATTCTAATTATAATTACAACCTTAGTAACATATATTATATCATCAACATTTATCAATAAATTAATAAACCGAACCTTACTAGAAAGACAAAAAATTGAATTAATTTGAACTATTATACCAGCAATTACATTGATTTTTATTGCTTTACCTTCACTACGAATCCTTTATATAATAGATGAAATTAATAACCCAATTCTTACTATTAAGTCAATTGGACACCAATGATATTGATCTTATGAATATTCAGACTTTAAAAATATTGAATTTGATTCTTATATAAAACCAACAAGAGAATTAAATAATTGGGAATTTCGATTATTAGATGTAGACAACCGTGTAATTATACCGTACAAAACTCCAACTCGTATATTAATTACATCATCTGATGTAATTCATTCGTGAACAATTCCAAGATTAGGAATTAAAATTGATGCCACACCCGGTCGACTAAATCAAGGTACAATTTATATAAACCGACCTACATTAATATTTGGACAATGCTCTGAAATTTGTGGGTCAAATCATAGATTTATGCCAATTGTCTTAGAATCTACTTCAATAGAAATATTTGTTAAATGAATTAAAAATTATTCATTAAGTGGCTGAAAGTAAAGTAATGGTCTCTTAAACCAAAATAAAGTAATTAACGACTACTCTTAATGAAAAGAGGAATTAGTTTAAAAAAACATTACTTTGTCAAAGTAAAAATATAAGATTTTTATATTCCTTTCATTCCACAAATATCCCCTATATGATGAACCCTAATTTATACTGTATCAACTATAATTTTTCTATCAACTATAATCTTAATATTTTTTTATAAAAACAATTTAAATAAAAAACTTAAAATTATAAACTATTTTAATAAAACAAATAAAAATTGAAAATGATAACAAATTTATTTTCAACGTTTGATCCATCAACATCAATAAAACTATCAATAAATTGAATTAGTATAATAATAATCATAATTATCTTACCTACTAATTTTTGAATCAAAAAATCACGAATAATAATAATAACATATATTATTATAAATAATTTAATTAAAGAGTTAAAGATAACACTTAATATAAAGAGAAAAGAAGTAATTTTAATATTAATTTCAATTTTCTTTTTAATTTTAGTAAATAATTTAATAGGATTAATACCTTATATTTTTACTGCTACAAGACATATAGTTGTAAATTTAACATTATCCTTGCCTTTATGGATATCTATTATATTATTTAGATGAACAAATAAAACAAAAATAATGTTAATTCATTTAACTCCTATAGGAACACCTGAACCTTTAATACCATTTATAGTAATAATTGAAATAATTAGAAATATTATTCGACCAATTTCATTATCAGTTCGACTAACAGCTAATATAATTACAGGTCATTTATTAATAACGTTATTAGAAACTTCTATACAAATAAAAAATTTACCAATTTTAATTGTACAAATATTTTTAATATTATTTGAAACAGCTGTAGCATTTATTCAATCATATGTATTTATGATACTTATAACATTATACATTAGAGAAGTAAACTATGTCAATAAATAGAAATCACCCATATCACCTTGTAAACTATAGACCTTGACCTTTAACAGGATCAATTGGTGCAATAACAATAACCAGAGGATTAACACTTTTATTTTTTAACAAACAATTGTATTTAATAAGTTTAGGAAATATAATTATTTTATTAACAATATTTCAATGATGACGAGATATTTCTCGTGAAGCTACATATCAAGGATTACACAACTCTATAGTAATTAAAGGAATAAAAATTAGAATAATTTTATTCATTATCTCAGAAATTATATTTTTCATCTCATTTTTTTGAGCATTTTTTCACAGAAGATTATCACCAACAGTAGAAATTGGTATAAAATGACCACCTAAGGGAATTTTAACATTTGACCCAACTCAAATTCCTTTATTAAATACTATAATTTTATTATCATCAGGAATAACAGTTACTTGAGCCCACCACAGTTTAATTTTTAATAAATTTAAACAAACAAAAGTAAGATTAATTTTAACGGTAACCTTAGGTATTGTATTCACTATATTACAAGTATATGAATACTTAGAATCAAAATTTACAATTAGAGACTCAATTTATGGATCATGCTTCTTTATAGCTACAGGATTTCATGGTATTCACGTAATTATTGGAACAATATTTCTACTTGTATGTTTAATACGACATTTAAATAATCATTTTTCAAAAAACCACCATTATGGATTTGAAGCAGCATCGTGGTATTGACATTTTGTTGATATTGTATGATTAATATTATATATTATAATTTATTGATGAGGTAGTTAATTATTCTTTTAGTATAACAAAAATATATTTAACTTCCAATTAAATGATCTTAGATAAAGAAAGAATAATAATAAAACTAACAATAATAATAACTTTTACATTAATAATTTCAATAGCAATAATATTATTACATCAATTAATTAATAAAAAAAAATATATAGAACGGAATAAAATAACACCATTTGAATGTGGATTTGACCCAAAAGGATCCGCTCGTATTCCATTTTCAACTCAATTTTTTATAATTGGAATTTTATTCTTAATTTTTGATGTAGAAATAGTAATAATTTTACCTATAATTATTACATTAAAAACAAGAAATATAATAATATGATTTTCATCAAGAACCATTTTAATTATAATTTTAATTATTGGATTATATTACGAATGAAAAAATGGAGTTATTCAATGAATTTACTAAAAGAGATTATAGTTAATTATAACATTTAATTTGCAATTAAAAATTATCTTTTGGATTTTTCTCAAGTAATGAAGTAAAATTTACAATTAGTTTCGACCTAAAAATAAGGATTTATTCCTCTTACTTTTAATTGAAGCCAAAATAGAGGCACTTCACTGTTAATGAATTAACTGATATTATTATCCAATTAAAAGAGAAAGATGTAATCATAAGAAAGCTGCTAACTATTCTTATTAATGGTTAAATTCCATTATTCTCTTAATATTTATATAGTTTAAAATAAAACATTTCATTTTCAATGAAAAAATAAATATATAATTTTATAAATTATTTAAAAAGGATAACCTTATCTTAATATCTTCAATATCAAACTTTTAATTAAGCTATTTAAATAAATCAACAAATAAATCATCAATAAAAAAAAAGAAATTAAATAAAACTTTAAATTATTAAAAATTAAATAATTTAACTTAAAACTAAAAAATTCAATAAAATAAGAAGGATAACAAGAAATATAATACTCGCCTCAACTATTATCAATTAAATTATTATATAAAATAGAAAATTTAAAAAAAAAGTAAGAAAAAAATGAACCACCTAAAAAATTTAAATATCATATATTACCTATAAAATTATATAAAATATTTCTTTTTTTATTAAAAAATTTCAATAATAAAAAAAGAAAAAATAAACCTAAAAATATAAAAAATATAATTATTAATTTAATTAAAAAAGGAAAAATAAAAATATAAGATGTATCAAAAATAAATCAATTAAATATAGAACCAAAAGTTAAAGAAAAGAAAACTAAAATAATTAAAGAAAAATAAGAACTGAAACCTTCTCTCGTACAACGATTAGATATTAAAGAAACCCCATTAAATAAATAAAATAATAAACGGAAAGTATATAAAACAGTTAAAGAAATACATATAAGATAGATAAAAAAAATAAAGAAATTTAAATTTAATCTTATAAATAATTCGACAATTATATCCTTAGAATAAAAACCAGACATAAAAAATAAACCACATAAAGATAAATTTGAAATTAAAAAACAAGTAATTATATAAGGCTTTTCATTAAATGTATAACCTATATAACGAATATCTTGATTATCAGATATACTATGAATAATTAAACCTGAACACATAAATAATAACGATTTAAAAAAAGCATGGCTCAAAAGATGAAAATAAGATATATTATAATTACCCAAAAATAAAACTCTTATTATTAAACCTAATTGTCTTAAAGTAGAAAATGCTACAATTTTCTTTAAATCATACTCAAAAGTTGCACCCAAACCTGATATAAATATAGTCAAGATAGAAATAATAAAAAAAAAATTAATTATAGTACAAGTAAAAATTAAATTACCAAACCGAATCAAAAGATAAACACCTGCAGTTACTAAAGTAGAAGAATGTACTAAAGAAGAAACAGGGGTAGGGGCTGCCATAGCAGCTGGAAGTCATGAAGAAAAAGGAATTTGGGCTCTTTTAGTAAAAGAGGCCAAAATTATTAATAAAGAAAAATAAATCAGAAAATTATTGTTATAATCAACGTAATATAAAAAATTAAAAGATCCAAAATTAAAAAATCAAGAAATACCAATCAAAATAAATACATCACCAATTCGATTAGTTAAAATAGTTAATATACCTGAAGTATAAGAACTTATATTTTGATAATAAATAACTAAACAATAAGATACTAAACCTAAACCGTCCCATCCTAATAAAATTCTAATTAAATTTAAAGAGTAAATTATAAATATTATAGATAATACAAATAATAGGATTAAAAAAAGAAATCGGATTTTATATAAATCCGAATTTATATAATCATAGCTATATAAAACTACTATAGAAGAAATAATCAAAACAGTTCCAGAAAAAAATAAAGAAATATAATCAATATAAATAGTTATAGAAATACAAACTGAATTTAAACTAAAGACTTCTCAATCAATAAACAAAGAAAAATCATGATATAAAAAAATAAAACCAAAATAAAAAGATAATAATGAAATTATTAAAAAAAAGAAGAAAATATAAATATACATGATTTAAGGAAAAAAATTTCACCTTTAATACCACAAATTAAGATTCTATTTAAACTACTTAAATTAAAAGAAACTTAAAAATAAATAAAATTTAAAGCCAACTATATTTAAAGGGATTAAATGAAAAAAAATTAAACAATAATCAATAAAAAAAGAAATACATATATGATTATTAAAAGAAGAAACTGAACCATGATTTACAAAAGAAAACAAATATATTCTATACAAGCAAGATAAAAAGGATAAAAATATTAAATAAAAACAACAACATACAGATCAACTTATTATTCTAATAATCAATATTAGCTCACCAAATAAATTTATAGAAAGAGGACTACCTATATTATTACAACAACTTAAAAATCAAAATAAACATATATTTGGTATAAAAATTAAGTAACCTTTATTTAAAAATAAATTTCGTCTACCTCTACGATAATAAATAATATTTACTAAACAAAAAAGGGCTGATGAACATAAACCATGTGCTAATATAAGAACATACGAACCTCAAATACCTCATATAAATATAGAAAAAATACCTATAATGCACAAAGCTATATGACAAACAGAAGAATAAGCAACTAAAACTTTTATATCCAATTGAACACAACAAATAAATCCACACAAAACTCCACCAAAAAGACTTAAAATAATAAAAAATATATTATATAAACTTATATAATTATATAAAAATAAAGAAACACGAATTAAACCATAACCTCCTAACTTTAACAAAACACCAGCTAAAATTATAGAACCAGAAATAGGAGACTCAACATGAGCTTTTGGTAACCAAAGATGAAATATAAATATAGGTATTTTAACCAAAAAAGCCAAAATAAAACATAAAAATAAATAAAAATTTAAATTAATATCTAAAAGTCAGAAAAAAGACAATCCATTTATATCAATTAAATAAATAATTCTAAACAATAAAGGTAAAGAAGCAAATAAAGTATAAAAGATCAAATAAAAGCCAGCCACAAACCGCTCTGGCTGATAACCCCACCCAAAAATTAAAAATAAAGTAGGAATTAATGATGACTCAAAAAAAATATAATATATAAAAAATGAAGTTGATCTAAAACAAAAAAACAAAAATAATAAAAGAAAAAAATTTATAACTATAAATTCCTTTCTTTTATTAGAAAGAATATAATTATATCTAGAAAAAACCATTAAATAAACAATTCAAGTTGAAAGTAAAATAAAACCTCAAGAAATCATATCTAATCCTAAAAAGTAACTTAATAAACTACAATAATTAGATACTAAAAAAACAAATTCATATATTAAAATTAATAATAAACATACTATAAATAGATAATAATTATTAAAAATAATAAAAGGAATCAAAAATACTAATTCAAAAATTATTATTATCATAATATTATATACAAAGAATTAATTATGTCATTACCATGACAACGAATTAGAGAAACTAAAATTCTTAAACCCAAAGTTCCTTCACAAACTAATATTACTATAAAAATAATTAAAAAATATAAATCATTATTAAAAATTAACAAAACATTGAATATAATTATATAAATAACAATTATTAAAAATTCAATTCTAATTAAAGTTAATAATAAATGAATATGTATTGTAAAAAATACAACAAAACCACAAATATAAGAAATTAATAAACTACTTATTAATATAGCTTCTATAGTTTAAAGTTAAAACATTGATTTTGTAAATCAAAGATAGTATAAACTTATTAGCTCAGCAGAAAAGATATCTTTTTCTTTAATCTCCAAAATTAATATTTTAATTAAAATACCCGCTGGATTATAGAAACTTTAATTGTATTAATATTTATATTAAGAATTTTATTTTTAAATTTATCTACCCCCTTAAGAATAGTTATTACATTAATTTTACAAACTTTATTAATCAGAACAATCTCATCTATTATAATTTCTTCATTTTGATACTCTTATATATTAATTTTAATTATAATTAGAGGTTTATTAATTCTATTTATATATATAGCTAGAATTGCATCAAATGAAAAATTTTATTTTTCAAATAAATTAATTTTAATTATTACATCATTAATGATGTTTTTTTTTTTCAAAAAAACAAGAACAATTTATGAAAAAAAAATTAGATTTATAATTAATCAAGAAATTGTAATAAGCAAATTATTTAATTATAAATTTATTATACCAACAATTATAATAATATTATTATTATTTTTTATAATAATTACTATTTCATTTCTAGTTAATAACAATGAAGGCCCTATACGAAAAAGTAATTAATGAATAAAGCAATACGAAAAAATCACCCATTATTTAAAATTTTAAATAATTCATTATTAGATTTACCATCACCAACAAATATTTCTTTATGATGAAACTTTGGATCACTTTTAGGAATATGTTTATTAATTCAAATTGTAACAGGACTTTTTTTATCTATACACTATACTGCTAATGTAGAATTAGCATTTGAAAGAGTAATTCATATTTGTCGAGATATTAACTATGGCTGGATAATTCGAAATTTACATATAAATGGAGCTTCCTTATTTTTTATCTGTATATATTTACATATTGGACGAGGTATATATTATGGTTCTTATAAATTAATTGAAGTATGAAATATAGGAGTATTTATTTTTATTACAACTATAGCAACTGCATTCTTAGGCTATGTATTACCTTGAGGCCAAATATCTATATGAGGGGCCACAGTAATTACAAATTTAGTGTCTGCTATTCCTTATCTAGGAGAATCAATTGTTAAATGATTATGAGGGGGGTTCTCAGTTAGAAACGCAACACTAAATCGATTTTTTACTTTACATTTTATTATACCGTTTGTAATTGTCATAATAGTAATATTGCATCTATTATTTCTTCATGTTAGAGGATCAAATAACCCTTTAGGGTTAAATAGAAATCATGACAAAACTAGATTTCATCCAAGATTCACAACAAAAGATTTAATCGGTGCAATAACAATTATCTTTATATTTGTGTTAATCAACATAATTGAGCCTTTATTATTATTAGATCCAGAAAATTTTACACCAGCTAATCCAATAGTTACACCAGTACATATTCAACCAGAATGATATTTTTTATTTGCATACGCAATTTTACGATCGATTCCAAATAAATTAGGTGGAGTGATTGCCATATTTATATCAATCTTAATTTTAATAATTTTACCTTTAATTAATAAACCAAAATTTCAAAGAAAATCATTTTATCCTATAAACAAATTTTTATTTTGATTATTTTTAACAATTATAATTTTATTAACTTGAATTGGAGCTCGACCCGCAGAACAACCATATATTTTGACCGGTCAAATTCTTACAACATTTTATTTTTTATATTTTCCAATCAACGCTATAACTTTTATTATTTGAGATAAAATTAACCATTAATTTAGTTAATTAGCTTAAATTAAAGCTTGTATTTTGAAAATACAAGATATGTAATTAATTACATATTAACTTAACCTAAAATAATGAAATAAGTACCTGTAATTATTAAAAATAAAAATCCAATAAAAAAAATAAAATAATTTAAAGAAAGAGGTAAAAAAACCCTTCAAGTTAAATATATTAATTTATCATAACGAAAACGAGGTAAGGTAGAACGAACCCAAATAAACCAAAAAGAAATTAAAATACATTTAACATAAAAAATAAAAGAATAAATATCACAACCTAAAAAAAATATTCTAGTTATAAAACTTATAATAATAATATTACCATATTCAGCTAAAAAAATTAAAGCGAAACCACCACCACCATATTCGATATTAAAACCAGAAACCAGTTCTGATTCACCTTCAGCAAAATCAAAGGGGGCACGATTTACCTCAGCAAGACATGTTCTTAGCCAGCAAAAAAATAAAGGAAAAGAAAAAAATAAAAATCAAATGTAATACTGATAAATTATCAAATTTATCAAATTAAAACTAAAAGAAAAAATTATTAAACAAATAATAATCATCACTAATCTTACTTCGTAAGAAATAACCTGAGCAACTGCCCGAAGTCTACCTAATAAAGCAAAATTAGAATTTGAAGATCAACCACATAATAATAAACCATAAACGCTTAATCTTGAACAACATAAAAAAAATAAAAATCCATAATTTAAATTTAATAAATTTCATAAAAAAGGATAAATTGACCAAATAAATATAGAAATTATAAATATAAAAATAGGCGATAATATATAAATAAAATAATTAAAAAAAATTAAATTAACTTGTTCTTTAAAAAATAACTTGATACCATCGGAAAAAGGTTGTAAAAGACCTATAAAACCTACCTTATTAGGGCCTTTACGTAACTGCATATATCTTAAAATTTTACGTTCTAATAAAGTTAGATAAGCAATAGAAATTAATAATATTAAAATTAAAAATAAGAAATTTAATATAAACATTTATTATTTGTAAAAAAATTACATTTGTAAATTCTAAATTTACCGCACTAATCTGCCAAAACAATAATTTCAAATATATTTGAAATAATTGGTCCTTTCGTACTAAATTATTTAACAAAATTAAGGATAGAAACCAACCTGGCTCACGCCGGTCTTAACTCAGATCATGTAAAATTTTAAAAGTCGAACAGACTTAAATTTATAGCTTCTACACCACAATTATATTTTAATCCAACATCGAGGTCGCAAACTTTCTTATTAATAAGAGCTCTCCAAGAAAATCACGCTGTTATCCCTAAGGTAATTTTTTCTAATAATCTCAAATTAAGGATCAAAAATTCATTAATTCATGAAAAATATTATATTATAGTTTATAAAATATAAAAATCACCCCAATCAAATTAATAAAATACATATTATATTCAAAATAATAATAAAATAGACATATTTAAATAAAATTCTATAGGGTCTTATCGTCCTATAATACTATTTTAGCTTTTTAACTAAAAAATAAAATTAAAATTAATTTAATTAAAAAAGTTAATCTTTCGTTTAACCATTCATACTAGACCTTAATTAAAGGACAAATTATTATGCTACCTTAGCACGGTTATAACGCGGCTATTTAAGAAATCATTGAGCAGGTTTTACTTTTTAAAAAACCAAAAAGAAATGTTTTTATTAAACAGTCGAAAATTAAAATTGCCGAGTTCTTAAATTAAATATTGAAATTTATACTTATTTTATCATTATTTAATATAATAATTTATTAAATAAAATAACTTTCTAAAATTTTAAATTAAAAAAAATTAAAATTTTTTAAACTTTATTTATAAAAATATAAATATAGAAAATATTAATCCTAATTAAGTTTAAAGAAAAAGCTAAAAATTATAAAATTCATTAAAAGATTATCCCTTTAATGATTTAACCAAATTAAAAAAAAAATTAATTTTTATAATATCAATTTGATTTTAAATTAAATTTATTTAAAAAGTAACCAGATATATTTAAATTGAAAAGCATATAACCCCTATATAAATATTATAAAATAATTTACAATTTACTAATACATAAATATATATATCTTTAAATTTCGGGAAACTTAATAAAATTAATAAGTTTAAATTGATAAACCCTGATACAAAAGGTACCTTAAAAGTAAGTTCTTTTATTATAATAAATTAAATCCTTTACAGTACATAAATTATAATTATATTATTTTTTTCAAAAAATATTACTATAAATATATATATTTATTATAAATAATATCAATTTAATAAACCAATTATAATTAATTATTTCAAGTTTTACTGATTTGAACAGAAATGTTATTAATGTAAATAATAATGTTTACCAAAAACTAAAACTTGAAATTTTTATAATCCAGGAACATTTTCCAATACCCCTACTTTGTTACGACTTGTCTCAATTTATGAGAATGACGGGCGATATGTGCATAATCATAATAATTTCATAAAAAATATTAATTTTAATATTACAATTAAATCCAATTTTATTTAAATATCAAAACTTAAAATCCAAAATTAAAATTAATGTAACCCATTTTAACCTTATAAAACTAAACCTTGACCTAACATTTAATATTAAAATAATCATTGAAATTTTTCTCTTAAAGTATTCTATGATAGCGGTATATAAGAAATATATAAGGTAAAATAAATCGTGGATTATCGATTAAAAAACAGGTTCCTCTAAACAATTATTAATTACCGCCAAATTTTTTTATTTTTAAGATATAAACTATTACTAATAAGGTTTTATATTTATAAAAATATAATAGGGTATCTAATCCTAGTTTCATATTAAATTTAATATATAATCTACCATTATTTATAAAATATATAAAATTTCACTTAATATATATACATTAAAATAAATTAAATTTAATTTAATACCTAACCTACAATTTTTAAATTATATTATTAGAATAACCGCAACTGCTGGCACTAAAATTTGTTAATATTAAAAACTAATCACTATATTTTATTATATTAAAATGTATAATATTAAAAACTGAAAAATATATTAATATTTTTATATTTAATAAAAACTTAATTGATATTAATAATTACATGTTTAATATTAATTAACTAAAAATAAAGTAACAAAATCAATTACT